ATTAAAGAGATATTCTTTATTTTCTTTTTTTTTTTTTTTTTATTCGAGATATCTTTTTCGAGTCGTTTATTTGAATTTTATAAAAATGGAATTGCTGATAAAAGTTGTATCTATCTATATAATACAATACAAAATAGAATCAAAAACGAATCTCTATAAGCTATCTAATAATTTAGATAAGAAATTTATATAAATCTAATAAATAAAGTAAAGAAGGGCTTTTTTTAAACATTATTTTTTTTTGTGTAATGGAACATAGTAATTGTCTTTTTTTCAATTAGGAGAGATGGCTGAGTGGATTAAAGCGGCGGATTGCTAATCCGTTGTACGAGTTATTCGTACCGAGGGTTCGAATCCCTCTCTTTCCGTTTCCGTCAATGGCTTGGTATCTTTCAAATTTGAATTTAGTGAACCTTTTTGTTTTTTTTTTAATAGATATAGTTAAAGATATAGTTCTAGTTAAAGATGTGGAATAGCAAAAAATCCTAAGAGCATTTCTAAGAATCGAATAAAGCAAGGAACCCCTTCTTATTTTTTATTCTTCACGTCCAGGATTACGTCCTGGATCATTAGATAGGAATCCGAAGATGAAGAGAGAAACAAAGAATATCACTACGGTGTAAACAAAGAGTTTGAGAGTAAGCATTACACAATCTCCAAATCTGTTTTTCTGGGAAAAAGAAAATAGATTCTCTATTTTTATACTATGAACTATGGATCCTAGTTTGACACCAAAAAATGAAACGGTTTTAGAATTTCTAGAAATAGAAAAGCGTTTTCAGAAATTCACACAATTAGAATTCGATATTGTGGTGGACTCGATATAGGGTGTTTCAGTGAAAAAAAAAAAAAAGTAAGAATCGGGAAATCGCGGGATCCAAATTTATCGTGCCTACTCAAGAATTTCACCGTTTGAATTGAGGGTTCATTCATATTGTAAGACTCATCTGATCTTATCAATTGGTAAAATTTTTTTTCTCGAACTCGAATAAATTATGAATTTGTCTAGGATAGTATTAAAGATCTCATCGAAAACTTACAGCAGCTTGCCAAACAAAGGCTAAGAGAAAAAAGAAAAGAGGTATTACTGGCATAACATCTACAATTGGATTCAAAAAAGCGTAGGCCTCGGGCAATTTGGCGAATAAAAAACTACTGGAATAAAGGGCAGAATTAAAACAGATATAAATCAAACTAAAGATATTAAGCATAACAAACATTTTTTTCTTGGAGATAGTTGTATTTTGATTGAGTTATTAATATGTTATTGATAGAAGGTAAAAATGAAGAAAAGGAAGTCAGGTAGACAAAAAAATACTTCTTTGAACCGAACCAATCAAAACAAAAATCCTTCTATTCTCACAAGAGAATAGAAGAAATCATACTTTCATACAATATCTTAATTGAATTATATATAATGATCAATAAATTGAGTTTAATTCGACAGCTACACATGCCAAAACCCTAATACTAAAATAAAACAAGAATCGAATTTATTCCGTAGGGATTTGCACTGGAATTGACGAACAACCAATATCAATATTAGTGTTTATTAGTATTGAATAGAAATTGAAATGGGGCGTGGCCAAGTGGTAAGGCAACGGGTTTTGGTCCCGCTATTCGGAGGTTCGAATCCTTCCGTCCCAGAGTGGACTCTAATATATATCAGATATCAGAATCAAAATTCTCTTTTTGTTTTTGAGCAACGTTTTATTTACTATTTAAGAGTCTCATTTTGGTTTTGATAAAATTTACTTCTTGCTTCTAATTTTAAAAAAGTTTCTCTGAATCTGATCTTTTTTCACAAATTGAATCGAGTTCGAATAATACGAAAACATAACAGAATCCATTTTTGATCCAGGTAAGATGGGAACCTAGATCCCAAGAGGTTGAAGTCAAAAAAAGTCTGATGAGCCTTTTAGTTTATGCCTCCCCCTTTCACTTTCGTATTTAAGTTAGTTGCTTAGAAAAGTCTTACGTGCCATATCTAGTTGATTTTTCAAGGATACATTCTAAATCGAAATGCGAAAGCCTCTATATTCCCTATCTTTTTTTAATAAGACAGCCCAATTATTCTCCTTTTATTTCTGAATTCTAAACAAGAGGGTATTCTTGTTACTGATTGAATTCAATCAATGGGATTAAGTCTCTTAAGACTAGTTAATGACTTAATCTGGATCTTTTTGGCTTTGTATTTTAGACAAAATAGTCTAGTATCCCAGAAAAAAGGATCTTTTTTTATTTATGATTCATCATCCCCCCGGAATGAATTGAGAGTGAGAGTAGATAAGAGTTAGTGAGCGATGGAAGATATCAATTTGAATATCTATGTCTGTCCAAATTCCATTACCAAATAATCAAGTTCCATATTTAATGGTTACATATTTAATGGTTAATAGATTTTCTTTAACCCTCATTTTTAGGTATTTGGTATTTGTCTCTAATGAATAATTTGAATCTATGTAATAACAATTGAGACGGGGATGATTCATACATCTTATTTACTTTATTTTCATTTAAATTTTTAGGGAAAGATTAGTCAACCTTAAGTTCAAGCAAAAGAAACTACGCATAAATTGAGGAAATCTTTATATGCATGGATTGCTATCCTTATATTTCATTGATAGCGTTCTTTCGCTTTTTTTGAAAAGCATTTGTGAGCCCTTACCTTACTCTTAAATATTTAACATCGAATATCAATAATTCCTTCCAATGAAAATTGTTCAGTCTAATCTGATAGATACGGAAATCCTCGATATTGATTTCTCTCTTATGATGATCAAATATAATCCTTAGTAAAACTGTATTTCAATTGTGATGTCGGGGTAGGAAATTTTTTTAACTAATTTGAATGTTTTTTACGGGTCCTTGGGACTCGAAGACGTGTAAGGTTGTTGAATCTATTTTATCGAATCATTTGAAGATACAACGCGGATTCCAATTTTTTTTATTCGTGTTATTTTTTATTTATAAATAAAAAAACTATTGCACTCATACAATAAAATAGAGGGTTAAATTGAATTCTTACTGAGCCTTTTTCTTCCTAACTGAGGCTTCAATTACTTATTCATTTCATATAGAAGTCAAAAGTACTGTGTATTGACCGAAGCAATGACTATTCATGATTCCATAATTGAATCAATTACATACTGGTTCGAAACTAGAGAAATGTTATGGTAAAACTTCGTTTGAAACGATGTGGTAGAAAGCAACGTGCGACTTGAAGGACATGATCAGCTGTGGATTTTTTTTCCATCCACCATTTTCTATTTTATAGTATCTAGGAATGAATGGGCTCTTGGCTCGACATCCTTTGTTCGGTTCTACTACAACCCTCGTTTTTTGTTGGGTTGTAATGTAAATAGTACATGATGGAGCTCGAGTAGAAAGTATTTATTCATTTCTCAGGGGCAAGGGTCTAGGGTTAATACCAATCAATACGTTGGAACAAACTTCGTAAGTATATTTTTGATATCGAAATCGAAAGGATCCGATTCGAACAATTTTTCAATGCAAAAGGAAAATCCTTTTGAATTGGTAAAACTCTTTCGATCAAAAGTGTATCATGCAGGAATCAATTGTTCGTATGATTCTTTCATAGAAAGAAATCACAAAAAGGGGTTTGTTGCTGCCATTTTTTAAAACGATTAAAGATCACCGAAGTAATGTCTAAACCCAATGATTCAAGGCAAAGATAAAGGATCCTGGAACAAGGAAATACCGTTTTCAATTGTCTCAATAATTAGATCAGAATCGAGACTCCAAAAATGGATTCGAAAGGAGACAAACAACAAAGGGGTTAGAGACCGCTCAAAAAATGAAATAAATGCCTAAGACTGTTCTTTTAGGCTATTTGAAAGTTATCCAACTTGAGTTATGAGAGTACGAATGCTCTTTTTTTCTTCTTTTTCGAAAAAGAAGAAAAAAAGAAGGACTTAAATCTCTGGAAATTGATTTGATGATTTTATATATCTATTTGATATTTGACATTCTAATTCGATACATAATAATTTCGAATCATTTTTTCGCGAGCCGTATGAGGAGAAAACCTCTTATACGTTTCTAGGGGGGGTATTGTTCATTTATATCTATCCCAATGAGCCGTTTATCGAATCGTTGCAATTGATGTTCGATCCCGAAGAGAAGGAAGAGATCTTCGGAAAGTGGGTTTTTATGATCCGATAAATAATCAAACCCATTTAAACGTTCCTGCTATTCTATATTTCCTTGACAAGGGCGCTCAACCTACAGGAACTGTTCATGATATTTCAAAGAAGGCGGGGGTTTTTACGCAGCTTAGTCTTAATCAAACGAAATTCTATTAAGCAATAGAACCAAAAAAGAGGGTGTAGATGACTCCTATATAGTTTTCTATAACTTTTTCTTTACTCTTCCCCTCTTTTTTGGTTCTCTATTCATACCTATTTATTATTCCTAGTTAATGTTGCTACTATAGAATATCATGTTCTATACGTATAAGTACAAAAATCGATTTTATTGCTAGAATTTTATTGATATAAGATGCATATAAAAAAGATCAAGTGAGAATTGATAATTGGATCTAGAAATATAAAAAATTTACAGTACTTGCAACTGGGGGATTTTTCATTGGAAATCTATTAACAAATAACAAAACAAGGGATTAAGCTTGTGTATTTTATTTATATTGCTTGATTGAATAAGCCCAAGGTTTCTTCCTATTTTTTTTTTTCGTTAATTTCTTTTTTCACCCACACCTCTTTTTGATCCATTTGTATATGTAGTGCACATCCAGTACAAGTCCTTTTGCTTTTAGATTTTTTTTCAAGTATTTCTAAATTCTTTCTATTTATCTAATTATTTATCTATTCAATTTTATATATTTCTACTTAATATATAAAATTTCATTTTAATTTTGATTCTCATTATTTGGATTTTCATTAAATTAATAAATTAACTCTTTTTGTTTTCGCCATTGCCATTGTATTTTTGATATTCTTTTCTCGCGATTCATCTTCAAC